AATTCTTGTCTTGTGTGGTTTAAGGAAAAAAAACCGCTTTCCACAATTTAATATATATCATCGAATTTAAATATCAGAATAGCTGATATAGTCATGATTCAAGGGGTCAGGTCCACTTACATTTTTTTAATATTAACACTCTCCGTATTCTCCGCTGAAAAAAAAAAAGAAGACTAAGACTTGATTTTCATGAAAAAGCCCTTTATCGGATTTGAACCGATGACTTACGCCTTACCATGGCGTTACTCTACCACTGAGTTAAAAGGGCCCTATTCAATTCATGAATTAGCCATTTTATATTATGAGTCTACTACATATATACATATATGCAGTAGACTTATAATGGACAAAAAATTTGTATTTACCTAGAAAGTGGGTAAAATTTTTCTCGTTTTTGCATTTTATGGCTTAGTGCGAGATAGTGATAGGCATATTATATTGCATCTCAACGATAAACGAAGCAATGAGTGAAAATGGAAGAAAATAAATGAAATGAAACTAAATGGGGTTTTACCTCCCCTACCCCTTTTTTCTGTCTGGCTAACCATTGCCTGAACTGAAGGAATCCTATACTTCCTTTCCTTATATCGAATAGTATGGGATGCTTCATTCATGAAGCATCAACCCCCCCAAAAAAATGTTATGATTCTATAGAATCATAACATAGAAAGACTCTTCGGATCTAGCCATACCATTAGATTATATTGACAATTCCAAAAAACTGTTCATACTATCATCATAGTATGATGACGGTCGGGCGGATATGCCCCCATCGTCTAGTGGTTTAGGACATCTCTCTTTCAAGGAGGCAACGGGGATTCGACTTCCCCTGGGGGTAGGGTACTACAAAAGGAAGTTGATCATGGATTATCAATAAGCCTAGAATGAATTCTTCCTGGGTCGATGCCCGAGCGGTTAATGGGGACGGACTGTAAATTCGTTGGCGACATGTCTACGCTGGTTCAAATCCAGCTCGGCCCAAAAAATCACCGCTCCATGAGTATAATATAACCAATTTGTCCTACAGAAAAGAAATGCTTGATCTGCAGAAATGAAGGAAAAGGGTCAATTTTTTGCTCTATTTATATTTTTTTTCTCATCTCATTGAAAGGTTGATTATCCACTTTTAACAATAAAAAAAAAAGAATCACTAGTTACTAATAATCCGCGGCACTCTCGCTAAAGCCCGTGTTTATGTGGATATGATATCACTATATCATTCGTGTATCTGTTACGTTACAACATGACAATTCTTATGAAACCATAAGAATATGTATGCTATACACCTTGCTGGGATTGTAGTTCAATTGGTCAGAGCACCGCCCTGTCAAGGCGGAAGCTGCGGGTTCGAGCCCCGTCAGTCCCGAACTAGGATCTGATAAATTTCTCAATTCATTTCTCTATTTTTCGCGAAAGGGAAGAGGGGGAGCCGAATCGAATCCCCGGTGCGGGGAGGGGAATTTTTTTTTCTTTTGTTTCGCATTTATCATCAGATAAATATGGGAATTTCCATTTATTTTCCTAGTTCTTTCCCTAGTACTGATTGATAAGGGAGAGACATATGTCGATTGGTACAATCGGTAGTATTGCTATATTCAGTATTTTTTGTTCGAATATTTGATTTTTTATACTAAATCCTTTCTTTTTCCATCTCACTTATACTGTTTGTATCTGTGTATGACCCAGACAATACCAGTCATATGATACCTCATAATTTTATGTACATAATTCTATGTATATGTATGTATTAAGTAGGGAAGTTGTATAAAGAAGATAGCTAATGGGTTATGTTATAGAAAAGAAAAAGTGGAAAAGGGTATGAAAATCTAATGATTGATGTGTATTTCTGATCAAATCAAAAATGATATTTTTGATTTAGTATGATAAAAGATCTTTCCTTTCTATGTTATACTACTACTATATTATTTACTATATTATTGAATTTTCGACAATGAATTGATTTGATAGATCAGAAATTGTTATTCATAATATTGATCTGATTCAGTATCATCGGGATGCAATTAATCCCGTTGAATTTGCAGGAGTCAAATTTTTCATCTCTATGGGATTAGATCCCGAGTTATTGCGAAACAAAAGAAGATTAGATTATGGAAGTCAATATTCTCGCACTTATTGCTACTGCACTGTTCATTCTAGTTCCTACTGCTTTTTTACTTATCATCTATGTAAAAACAGTCAGCCAAAATGATTAATTTGAATGAAACTTGAATTATTATTAGTTCTTATCGATGATTCCAGAAATGAAAGAAAGGGATTCAAACTCTAAATCTTAAATGAAATGATTAGGCTGGAATCAGAAGTCTCGTAGTAAGTATCTAAGCTGGTGTGGTAGAAAGAACTATATATATAGTTCTTTCTACCACACCAGCTATAGTATTGTTTTTATTATTATTATATATAGATCAAATTACAATATGTATGTACATATATTAGATGTACATATAGATAGCACTCTATTTCTTTTAGTTTGATTTCCCATCTCAAGAAGTCATTGATTGAACAATTAACGGATGATCCGCGGAGTTAAGTTATACAGTAACTTCTTCGGATTTGTAAAAGGAGTAGAGCAGACCCTGTCCATTTTTCATGCTTAAACATGAGATGAATCAAAAAAAGCATAAAAACTTTTCTAGTAGTCTAAAACAAATGTTAAATGTGTGATATGTGGATCGCTCAACAGAAGAAAGATCTAATTTTATTATGTGTCGGATCTCTTTGGCCAATCACTAATCGCTTCGTTTCCGATAGAAAGAAAATATGTATTGTCGTAATAGCAGAACGACTTTCTTTTAGAAAGGTAAAAGAAAAAGGGAAATAAATAAAGAAAAAAAAATAGTATTAGTTTTTCTTATTGTAATATCCATAATTATGATAAGAGCTGATTCACTAAAATAGAATATTTAGAAAAATTAGGTTGGAAAAAATCGCCTATCATGCATGGTAATCATTCATTACTGTATTCCAGTACAATTTGGAAGACATTTTTCTTTTTTTAGGGCTTCGCAAAATGATCAATAAAGAATTGATACGATTCGATTGAGCAATTAGTAGTGCCCAGCCCTAGAGTCCACTCCTTCCCCATACTACAAGTGAAAGGGAAAATGTAAAGACTACCATTAAAGCAGCCCAAGCAAGACTTACTATATCCATGTGAATTATGTCCTCTATTTCTATGAAGGAATTATTCTATTATTGATTAATAATCATAGCGGAATCAATGGCGCAGAGTCAAAATAGGTAAGACTATTTATTGATGAACCAATTCAATGAATACACTCGTAACAAGTTTCTATATTTTAGGGTTTCTGGTAAAATCAGGAAGCATTTAGTACAAATACGATGATACACACGCCTTTTCCTTGGAAATATCAAAGGAATGCTTCTATATGGAGCATGTAAGAATAGTAAGACCTATTGTTTGTTTTGATGTTAATGCCTTTCCTTACTAAGCAAAAAGCATAAAAATATACCATCACGATAGATAACTATCTATCAGATACCTCTATTTCCTATTTGATCTAAGCTTACTGTCTTTCTTTCTGTGAAAGAATCAGGAGAACCCACGACCACTATTAATTAATACATTCTTTTTTTTTTTTTTAACTTTAACCTTTACTCTTTTAATATAAGAGATCTTGTTATTATAGTCTTTTGTATAATCTCTTCTTCAATTCTAGTAGCAAAAACAGAGTGTCCCTTAGGAACCTTTGGATACCGAGATTTCCAACCTTAGTTCTGAATCCCAGAATTGACTCTCACCATTTATTTGATTTTTCAATTGAATCAAATAAATGGTGAGAGTCAATCATTAAATTAATAAGTGAGAGTTGCTTCATCCCTATTGATACCGATTTGGGCTACACCTAAATTTGGAGAAAAAAAAATTACAGTCTTTTAGAAAACCTACGCCATGGGTTATCAAAATCGAGTATTGACACGCCCACTTAGTCCTTTGCCTCTGCTTCTTGCGGAGCAAGAATTCGTCGAATTAGATCGGCGCAAGATAGGAAAGAAATAAAAAATCTTTTGTTGATCAGGCGACACCCGGATTTGAACTGGGGATAAAGGATTTGCAGTCCCCCGCCTTACCACTTGGCCATGCCGCCAAATTCGGTCAAAAATGGATAAAAATATTATCTATATTCTAATTCTACTACTCACTCCTTTTTTTATCTTGAATACCATTGTACCTATCCTTTTCAAAAAAGAAATTCCTGTTTTTTATTGGATCTAGTTTAGATTCTTCTCTTCGATTGATTGTATCTTAAAATATACATCGCTTAAAAACATCCCTTCTCCTTTCTATTGAGAGTAGAAAAAATGGATTTCTGGTCACAGACTGCAAAATTCAGGACAAATTGGAACCATTAACAATTTACTTTGAATTAGCGAACGATTCCTCCATTTTTATCTCCAATGAAATTTTGTTTCATTGAATGGCAAAAGAAAATCAAATTGATTTATGACTAATTTATGACTAATCAGTATTCATTTTTTTTTTCAATAATCAATCCTTTTCAATTTCAATTATAATAACATATATGTGTATATGTAAACCCCAGAACAGAAATTGTTACCCAAATACCAAACCTGATCTCTCTCTTATGTACATATCCCTATAGAGAATCCTCCTGTTTCAATTTTTCATTGAATATATTGAATAGAAAATACACATTTTTATGGAGTGTGACTAATGTTGTCCCAAGTGAAATTACAATAAAAGATGTGATATATGGATAAAATGGATAGCCGTATCAGCATGTACTTATACAATAAATACTATTCTTATTCTATTTTATATTTATATTACGCAATTCAATCATATTCTATAAATTCCACTGACTACCAAAAAGAATCCGCGAATTCTTTTTTGAACATGAAATTGAGTGTGTTAAAAAAAAAAAAAGGAAACTCTATACTACTTTTGATTATTCTGTCTTTATCTCATTCATAGAGAGGAGATCGAATTTCGAACCCAT